GATGAAATTTCAAATTCAGTATATTGTTTCAATAGATTATTCATTAAATACATGGATCTTTTTTTATCCTTTCGTTCGCGAGGAGCTGGATGAGAAGAAACGCTCACGTCCAGTTCTGTAGTAGAGATGGAATTGATAAACAACCATCAACTATAACCCCAAAAGAACCAGATTCCGTAAACACCATAGAGGAAGAATGAAAGGAATATCTTATCGAGGTAATCGTATTTGCTTCGGTAGATATGCCCTTCAAGCGCTTGAACCCGCTTGGATCACATCTAGACAAATAGAAGCAGGTCGACGAGCAATGACACGAAATGCACGCCGTGGTGGAAAAATATGGGTACGTATATTTCCAGACAAACCAGTTACAGTAAGACCTACAGAAACACGTATGGGTTCAGGAAAAGGATCTCCCGAATATTGGGTAGCTGTCGTTAAACCAGGTAGAATACTTTATGAAATGAGCGGAGTAGCAGAAAATATAGCCAGAAAGGCTATTTCAATAGCGGCATCAAAAATGCCTATACGAACTCAATTTATTATTTCAGGATAGAAATGTAGAACCAAAAGAAAGAAGTTTTTTGGATGAAAAAAAAAATTTCAGGTTTCTTTTTTGTTTTGAATAAACAACATTTTTTTTTACTTCGCCTTTTGCATTGAAAAAACAGATAAAAAATGATATGATTCAACCTCAAACCCATTTGAATGTAGCGGATAACAGCGGAGCCCGAGAATTGATGTGTATTCGAATCATAGGAGCTAGTAATCGACGATATGCTCATATAGGTGACGTTATTATTGCTGTAATCAAAGAAGCAGTACCAAATACACCTCTAGAAAGATCAGAAGTGATCAGAGCTGTAATTGTACGTACTTGTAAAGAACTCAAACGTGACAACGGTATGATAATACGATATGATGACAATGCTGCAGTTGTTATTGATCAAGAAGGAAATCCAAAGGGAACTCGAATTTTTGGAGCGATCGCCCGAGAATTAAGACAGTTAAATTTCACTAAAATAGTTTCATTAGCACCTGAAGTATTATAATTATAAGACAAGACTATAATACAGTTAGAGTATTTTATAGTATTTGAATAAAATTGATTAACTTAATTAGTAGATTGTTTGTGTCTCACGTATATACCTTTAATAATTAAGAAATAAAAAATAAAGAAAAAAAAAAAGAGCATGTTAATTATATTCAAATTCGGGGACAACAATAATCTTAGTTTATTATGAGTAAAGACACTATTGCTAACATAATAACTTCTATACGAAATGCTGACATGAATAAAAAAAAAACAGTTCGAATACCATCTACTAACATTACTGAAAACATTGTTAAAATTCTTTTACGAGAAGGTTTTATTGAAAACATGAGGAAACATCAGGAAGACAAGAATTTTTTTTTGGTTTTAACCCTACGACATAGAAGGAATAGGAAAGGTCCATATAGAAATGGTTTAAATTTAAAACGGATCAGTCGACCCGGTCTACGAATCTATTCTAACTATCAACGAATTCCTAGAATTTTAGGCGGAATGGGGATTGTAATTCTTTCTACTTCTCGAGGTATAATGACAGACAGAGAGGCTCGACTAGAAGGAATTGGTGGAGAAATTTTGTGTTATATATGGTAATCTTTCTGAGATCTGAATTATATGCAAAATTTTTCTATTTGTGAAAAAAAAAAAAAAAAAAAGCGAAAAGGCGAGTTTATAATATTTCTCCTTCCACGTTAGTTGATAACTCAAGTGAAAGAACAAAAAAAAGATTCATGAAAGTTTCATTTCTGAATTACTTTCCAATGGTATGCTCTGGGTTCATTTAGATAATGAAGACCTGATTTTAGGTTATGTTTCAGGAAGGATTCGACGTAGTTTTTTTATACATATACTTTTATAGATATACTGGTGGTATAGAATAAAAATTGAAGCAAGTCATTATAATTCAATTGGAGGACGTATAATTTTTCGACTCCAAAACAAAGATTCGAATGATTAGATAGTTTTTTTTTTTTTTTTTCAATTTCAACATTGATTTCGTGGGAATACAATTCGAAATGGAAAAATTTCAAGAAGCTTATTTTCTTCCAATAAAGAAATTCAAAATTAAGGAATGACAAATATGAAAATAAGAGCCTCCGTTCGTAAAATTTGTGAAAAATGTCGACTGATCCGTAGACGAGGACGAATTATAGTAATTTGTTCCAACCCAAGACATAAACAAAGACAAGGATAATCTTTAGAAAAAAGGGGATCTATAAAATTAAAAAATTGAAAGGACCAAATGTAAAGATGTTAAATAAAGGATCTGTTTTGACATTAAATGGATATATCCATATATCTCTGACTTAGATTTATGAGATGGCAAAATATGGCAAAACCTATACCAAGAATTAGTTCACGTAAGAATAGACATATTAGTTCGCGTAAAAATATGCGTAGAATACCAAAGGGAGTTATTCATGTTCAAGCAAGTTTCAACAATACTAT